TCCTAGACGACGGGGCCTCGAATAAGTTCTGTTTTCACCTTACTATACGATGCCGGAAAGCGCGGAACTCTTAACGAAAGAATGGTTAGCTAAGCCATTATCACGAATGATAGGGACCAACGGATACTCCCTAACTGAGAATAGGGCTCCAACTCCAGTCAAAGAAAAAGTTTAGCAAGAGTTTCCGGTAGCCCCGCCTTATCGTACTCATGTTCTTCTATGGTTGAACGAGATACGATCCAAACATAGTCAGCTAGCTAAGTACTACTGGAAGCCGCATAGTAATTAGATTGCCGTAGTTCTTCCTTTGGCCATACGTCCTACTTCCACTCAGAATGGTTATTGGACAAGAATAGTCCGGCCAAGAGAGAGGGAAGGGACTTCAGCGCGCCTCTAACCTCTCTACCCGAAGCCCTAAAAAGCGTAGAGGGGGGAGAGCATAGAAAGCCGAAAAATTTCCTCCTAGAGATATCACGAGGGCGAGAGATCTCAATGGAGATGGACTCGGGGTAAGAACTCCAACTTCCATCGAACAGGGGGAAGCGACTAGACTCAGCCCGCAATAGCCAGATAAAGCGGCAGGGACCCATCCAACTAGTTGGAGCCAATCAGTCCAGGGAAAAAACTACCAATGTAAGCAAAGCAAACGCATCCCTTTGAAAGTAGACAAGGAATGAATGGCAGTTGCTAGAGCGGTAAAGACAAGGGACGTGGGATAATGGTAGGAATAGCTCCTAGGAAATAATCAGTCGGGGCACCCGTTTAAGATAGATTTGCCCGTGCTACGGCCGGGAATGGGGAGAAGAAGGCATAATAGAATGTCCTTCCTTCTTTTGAGATAGATGTTACGGAGCCCTTTCCCAGAGAATCTTTAAGGATAAGGATTCGCCCGGAAAATCTCACGTTTAGGGAATCAGATGAGGAATCCACCAATATACGTACCTGAAGACGCAGTCTAACGCTCTAGAAAGCCCTTACGGCTTGTTCGATCAGATTGAGAGTTCAGACCATGAGCAATCCACTCCTTTTTACTCACAAGGGAATGGCCAAGCTGAGTCCACCAATAGGGATCCGCTCGGGAAGAGGAAGGAATTAGAGTAAAGAGGTTCTGAGGTTCCTAGCCTAGCTAAACGCAACGGAAAGGAAAAGAGCTCAACGAAAAGCAAAGATCTCTCGGGCAAGTGCTGTATCAAAGACGGATTCCCTGGAAGAACAGCAGGATTCGGGGTCAGCTCTCTCATCATAAAGAAGTGAAAATGAAGACTCGGACTCGGCTACCGGCTGCCAATGGGATAGCACCGGAGCTACTGCCATCCTCTTTCTCTTTCGCGCATTTCCTCTTTTGACTTGAAAGAAAAAGGCGGTGGTTAGAAAAGGAAAGCTGGCTCGACCGAAAGACCCTCTTTTGGGCAGCCTATTCGTAGACAAAGAAAGCCGATTCGCCAATTCTGATTCCTTTACTTTTCATCAAGGTCTTTCCCGAGGAAGAGGGAAGCAAGCAAAGCTAGCCACGGATCGGAGGGGAAATTGTCTTGTAACCGAAGTAGACTACCGAACGGGTGTGGGGAAGAATATCGCCAAAGGTTCCATTTCTGATTCCTCTCCAACGGTTAACTAAAGGGATTAGATTCTCTTTTACGCTAGGTGAGACCGAGAACTCGATTGCGGGTGAAGCCTTAGTTGTCGCTGGTGGTAGAGGAAGGGCGTGGGCCAGTGAACGGTGAATCTTAAGAGATTGAAGATTGAGAAAGCTTTCTCGAGCAGGTAGAATTAGCTACTATAAGAACAAGAGAAAGTCCTTATGGAAGATCGATTTACCCAGAATCAGTCGTAGCCTATGCCTTCCGGCTTTCGATGATCAGACCTAAGAAAGGCAGGCGGCCTAATTCCGATCAAGGATAAATTCCCCCAGAAAGGGTAGAGCCTTAGTTTCCCGCAGAAAAAATAGCCAAGGTCGGTGGAAAAGGAATAGTAAAGCTTTTTGGATAAAGGAAGCATTCATACTCGACCCGCGTCTGGACGCCCCTTTCGGGCTCACTTCCTGACAACCCAGCCCACAACAGGAAAGGAAATGGACAGGTATTGACAAAAGCCGAAGCCTCTAACTATTTTTAAGCTGGGTAACTGGTACCCTTATCGGAAAGGGGTTTTCGTCTACCTCCCCGGCATATGGCGGGCTTATAGGGCGCTGGTCTCCGTTAGGCTTTGAGTCTAGGAGTATAGCGATGGCTTCATCCACCGGTCCTACCATGGAACGAGTTTCTTCGCGCTTGGCCTTGAAATTTCGAGGCATCCTTCCCAAGACAAGAAGCGGCGCCGGATCCCGGTAGTGCGGTAGTACGCCCAGAAGAATGTCGTAGCCATCGTGTCCCAATCGGCCACGGAGCGGGGAGGAATTGCCATATACCAAAAAAGCGCATTTCCTTTCAGAGACAGAGGAGACTGCTTTAGAAGCAAGGCTTGATTGGTCGCCGAGTTTCCACAACGGGCCGTAAAATATATCAGATGCTAAGGGGCACCCCTTTCCGGCGTACATGCAGAAGTTGGGGATGGTATAGCTGTCCGGATACCATTCACTATCAACCCATTCTGCGTACGGTGGCTGGTAATTAGCAAGGGCCTGAGCATGCTGCGCATCCGGCCCATCTAAAACTTGTAATCGAACCCGCCTTTCTCCTGCTTTGAATGTCGGCCTATTTACGGGTCCACGGCCGTCTAAATCGACAGAGACCTTTACCTCATTCTCAGCCCCCCCTTACAGTCTCGGGCTATTGCGACCTTAGCTCGGCGTTCATCTTTCCGGTCTAGCTCAATGATGAGCTCTTTAGATGTTAAGTCTGTTCGGACGGATATGACGTTGCATGTCATCATCATGGGAACCTCATCATCGCTGGTATCCTCGGGTCCCGACGGATATCCGTCTGCAGGCTTAGAGCTTTGCCACCAATGAATTCATTATCATACTCTAATTATAATGGCTTAATTGGTTTTGGTTTGGACTCTGCTCTCACTAACGTCGTAGAAAGCCATTCGTCAAGCGACCAAGCAATATGTGTCAATGTACTATTTCTGTACCCCGATACCTATTGAGGAGCAAATCTCTGCACTCTCGTAGTAAATTATCCTTTCCTCGATGAACTGATGAACTAAAGTCCAGGCTGGGAACAAAAATACCACGAGATGTGGAGCGCGATAAAATCATTTCTCTCTCCAAGCTAGGAGGAGCTGTATTAATAGCTGCTTTAAGTCTTAGCTCTTTAGGAACGACCAGTAAGCGTAAACTAAACATCCGAAGGCGATTAATGGTTATTAGTATCATTTTCACCTTAGCTGATAACCTTGCTTCGCCACTTATGCTAGTCGAGAGAAAGGCCTATGAAAGCTGGTTTAAGTCTTTCTCCTCTCCAGTTTTCTTTTTCCGGTCTAACTTCTTTAAACCTACACACTCCTGAAAACAAAGATTGATGTCCTTTCTTAGCTTATAAAGTCTTCTTCAATTCAACTCAATCAATTAGATATCGCCTTTTTTATTCACGAAAACCAAACCCCCGAAGCCTTCCATTTCCTCCCTTTTCCCTCACCCTATTCTTTCATTTCCACTTAAGCTTCCCCGGTTTGCGGGATTAATTGATTGGATACCCGAGAACCATAATCTTTCCTAGAAACGGCTTCTACGACGATAGATAGGGGTCAGCTTTGTTTGGCATCTATTCCCCCTGCCCTCCAAACAGTATGGGAGCCTTTCAGCTCGTACAGCTCACACTCCTAGATTTTCACTGCACCTCCTCCACCATAGTGTAAGCTGGGAGCAGCTCCAAAAAGCGAGGTCTACTTAAAAATTCGCTTTCAACAACACCACAAAAAAAAAGAAAAAGTTGACTATGGTTGCCCACTGATCTGATCATAGGTGAAATCCAATCCCTTCGCGCCGCCTGTACGATAACATGTGAATTCGTTGGCGTAGCACTTCGTTTTCATGCTGCTTTTGGCGTACTTGTTGTGCCAGTGAATTCCGCATTCAACCGGCTACGCTCTTCTAAGGCATCAGACAACTTTCTTCTAGATCAATAAAATTTGAAATTCGCTGAGCGATCGCGGCGGGGGGCGTTCTATAATTGAGCTCTTCCTGTACCCAAATTAGCAATCAAAGATATGTTATTAATAAGGGTCCAAAGGGGCAGCATACTCCCACATTATAGAATATAGTCGGGCTTTTTCGTTTTGGGTTTTAAATGGAAAAGAAAAGGGTTGGGATGGCCGTTGTTGGATTGTTGCAGAGAGAGGTGGTCCACTCGTTCCGGCAAAGCTTTACAAAAGCCCACTGTAGGAAGTCCATTCTGTGGATCAGAATTGAACAGCCCCAGGGGCTCGACGTACTCTTTGAATTGTTGGTCGCAAAGTACCCTTTTTCGACCTATATTAAAAAGGATCCTTAACTCTTCCTCGACATGAGAACGTAGACAATCTGGCGCCTCCTGATTGTCTGGGAGAGAGAGAGCCCTTTCCCACTCCGGCTTGTGAAATGAGGTAGACGCTCCCGAATCCGCCCCAGCAGGTAAGACCATATTCTCAAGAATAAAACGGCCTCGGTAACGAGGAGGGCCCTCAAAGCCAAACCAATGGCCAAGGCCAGACCCCCAGATCAGCCCATCTTTATCAAAAAGAAAGATAGAGCGCGCCTCCCCACAAATGGAGCCCAACTTTGGAAAGTACGGAAATGAAATAGGCGAGAAAGACCATTTTCAGACAAAGAAGATAAAAAAACAAAACTATAGAGACTAGCAATAGGAAAGGAATGCATTTTTTTAAAAGGCAAGTCGAAGTAAGCTGTGGCTTATAAATAGGAAGATGAGTAGATAACGGACGAAGGATATTCATGATATTAGGTTGGATTTTTGTTTCGCTCCTTGCTCGCGGAGCGGTATACGAGAAAAAAAAGAAAAAATATTGGAATCGATGACTTAAGCCCCTTAGGGTTTCCAGCGATTTCGACGCACATCCATTCGGAGAAGAGTTGAGTTGCGCTGAGATACTTACGATTACACGAGCTCACCAAACGGCTTGAATAAGTCAGGTCGAGGGGTGGCACTCATTCTCTTTTAGGTTTTAGTAAAAGAGGCTTTAACGAAATTGCCCCTTCCTTCGAAAAAAGGGATTGATTCCAAGTATTCTACTATATGCTTCGAAGGCGCCTCTTCTTTTTAGGTCTTCCTCCCCTCTCTGAACTCTACGGATAGGATATCTTTGCTCCCTCTTTTTCCTCCAATACTAAATCGCTTTTCTCCTTACCTTACAACAAAGCTTCTTCCCTTTAGCTTACTAAATCCTTCTCTTCGCCGCATGAGACTGAAAGGATATATAAACTTTCCCTATCATGGAAGTTAGCTCAAAACCTTATCTTCTTTCTAGCTTGAAAATCCCTCGCTTACTTTACTTTTTTCACTCTAGTGCTTACTATAGACTACTTTGCTCAAAGAAAGAAGTCCTTGCTTCATTTTTGAATACAGTTTGGGATCGAACGAGGGTTGGGAAAAGAAAGGCTATTCATCTTCCCTTACGGGCTTATGGATCTAGGGGATCGGCCCAGTAAACTACTACTTTACTTATACTAACTACTTACTTATCGTTACTGGCTGCGGATCTGCCTTGGTTCTATAGGCTACGGAAGAAAGGGATGGAGGAAGGCTTCCTTGACCCTAGCCCTAGCGCTGAAACAAGGGAATTTTTATCTAAGCCTACTGCTTGCCGGGAAAAGTCTCCTTCCGATTCTTCTTGCCCTAATCTCTTATTCGGGACTTCCTTCAATGCCAGGGAGGGACATACAACATAGGGCAGTCAGGCTATCAGTTAGCTGACTCGAAAGAGAGCGCTTGCTTGAATAGGTAAAAGCGGCGGATTGGATTGGAAACGTCGGGTAATGAAAGGATTGGCGGCTTTTAGGAAAGTAGTACTTCCTCTCAGTAGAGGGTATAGGTTTTCCCTCAATCACTTTCTTGAGAAGGCAGGAGTAGAATAACACCCTATTTGAGGATAGTTTCAAATCAGGATATATCAATATTCAAGTTATCCCAATAGTAATGTGCACTATCTGACTTGTCCTTGGTACATATTATATGAAGCATTACTGTAGCCTTACAAGCTGCTTTAATGGGTAGCGGACTTTCTATCTACGCCGAGTTTGGATGCCTGACTAAGCCTCCTACTCTTCCACTTCCGCGAACGGCTGGCACCCGTAGCCGTCTAGTCAGGTTGCCTTTGCTTTCTCAAGTGAGAAGCACACATCGTTGTTGACTCAGCGTGATATCTTTCCGACGGTTTGCTCTTGTTCTGAACGGTATTGAAATTTGGTTCCAGAGCCAGTTACGGGCGGCCCCACCCTGAAACAAAGGTGTACATACATAAAAAAAGAGGTTGGTTATGGCCTTTACTTGAGAGGGTTCTTGCCCATCTATCTTGGCCGGGAAGAGGGGGGAGGCCCTTGCGGAAGCCCTGCCTGTCCTTCTCTATTTTGAGGGATCCTTTAGGATTCCAGGCTTACCAGACTCGTAACAGACGGCTAGGAGCAAGAAGAGGGTTAGTAGTCTCTGCCGTTGCAGGTCCTTCTCCTTCTGTTGAGACGGCCCTCTTTTTTTTTTTGTTTGTTTACCGCGGCACGAAATCATTAAGAAGCTGGAATTACTCAGAAAGATAGTGGCGCATAGCCGTTGAGAGCGTCTGTTGTCTTTGTAGAGGAACAGTACGATCTTGGACTGGCCCCCTTCGCATGATCTAGAAAAGAAGTCCGTGCTACTATAAGGCCTCTAAACTCCTCCCTCAGGACACTGTTGCATTGCCCATGAGGACGGGGTAGCCCCGACTTCCATAGGTCCTTGGTTCGACCTCCTAATGAGAATTGAGGTCCTTGCGCGGGCGTCTCATCCCTAAGACTTGCTTGCTCTGTATGGAGTGCCCCGTGGTTCCTCGAGTGCCAGCCTCAGAGAGGAATGCCATTAACTAGGGCGCTATTGGCCACTAACCACTCGCTCGCCGTCCGCTCGGGCTCCGCGTTTCAAGTTCGTTATCCTAACCGTCTCCTCTGCTCTACCGGGAGCCTGGCCCCTTCTTCTATCTTAGATATTGCCTTGCTCCTTGGCTCCCTACAACTCCAGCCGCTCGCTGTAATAGCTTGCTTCTCGGGTGGCTCGCACCGGGGGTGGTGCGGCTGAGCCAGAGTGGGCTCAGCAGTCGGCCTATGTTTCCGGGCGCACGCGTAAAGGCATGATTCGTTCCACAAATCTCACTGCACTGACCATAGAAAACTCCTTCTCGTTGTACCGAAATAGAGATCTGATTTAAACGACCAGGTACAGCATCACATTTGACACCTGAGGAAGGTACAGCCCAACTATGAAGTACATCAGCAGATGTTACAATAATACGTAGATGAGTTTTGGCTGGTACAACCACTCTATTGTCCACTTCTAATAAACGTGATTGACCCAATTCTAGATCATCTTCTGGAATCGTATAACTGTCAAAAGTGAGTGACTGTTCATCGGAACTGTTATAGTCTGAATACTCATAAGTCCGATACCATTGATGTCCAATAGCTTTGATAGTAATGGCTGGATCTACTACTACCTCGTCCATTGAGTATAAGAGAGCAAATGATGGTATAGCAATGAACATAGGGATGATACTAGGAAATATGGTCCGAAGAATCTCGATAGTAGTTCCATGAACAATCCTTTGCGGGATGGGATTTTTTTGATAGTGGAAATGCCATAAAGCGCGAACCAAGATCCGTAATACGAAAACCAAAATTAGAATGAGGAAGAAAAAGATATCGTGATGTAAGTCTATTATTCCTTGCATCATAGGTGTTGCGGAGTCTTGAGATCCTAATTGCCATGGTTCCGCGGCATCACAAGGAGAAATTGTGAAGAATAACCATTCTAGAACAATCATTTGCTTTGCTTCATTCTTTAACTGCTCTGCTCCCCATGAGGAAGACTTGTCTTAGGTTGGGTTAGTCCAACTGAAGAACACTTTTCTTGGTTGTTGACCAAGCATGGGAGTTTTTTTGCAAGGCATGATTTGAAATCTTCTAAGAGAACTCCGTAAAAGAAAGCGTGATCTTATATACGATAATCCCAGACGCCAAGGAAGGAAAGAGCTCTACGACTGAAACAAGAATCACAGCCGGAATGGAAATAATCGAACTTCAAGTTTTTCCTCCACCTCAAAGAATCTTCCCTAGCCCTAAAGAAAATGGCAAGAGTCTTTACTATTTTAGCTCAATCTTTCTCTTGCTCATGCTCCAATCTGATGGTGTTAGAACCTTGGGGCTACCTATCTTGAAGCCAATCCATTCTTCCATGCGCGCACAACACATGTTGAAATTCCACCTTTTCAGATACAAGGTGGTTTGGTCTTCTCTTATATAAGAAAGATTCTCCCTTAGAGCTGCATTGCATGGTTTTCATGTGGTTAGTTATTAGGCGGAGAAACTGAGTGTGGGAAAGCTTTTCCGAGAAAGTCATTCATTCTCTGGCTTGAAATGACTACTTCAAATTTAGGTTCTTTCCATTCTCACTCACTGGAGAAGCATTGGCAACTTACCCGCAAATAAAATTCATAATTGGGAATAGATGGACTCTCTCTAGGACCTATTTTACTGACAGGATTTATCACCACTTTAGCTACTTTAGCGGCTCGGCCAGGTTAACGAGGAAAGGGGGACTAGGCTAGGCCATTAGCGTAAGAACGAACAGAGGAACCCGGCCAGGCCAGGCGAATGCTCTTGCTTTTTAGGCTTCCTTAGTAGGGATTCGTAGCCAAACGAAAGGGAGATAGGCTTGTGACCCTGAATCACTTGTCTTATGTTACGACCACCCCATCTTTATAAGAAGTAAAGACCGGTCAATCAATAGCCAAAGCGGGAGATTCCGGGAAGACTTCCTTGTAGTCTCATTCTCAGATAACACTTTTAAAGTCTACGTCCCTGTATCGCGAGATCAAATATCTGTATAAGATATAAAGTCCTCACAGAGGAAGAGATTTATCCCAATAGTGGCATTCCCTACGAATGCTGGTACGAAGACTATTCCTATATAGAAGACTGCTACCAAGATTGCCTACTGGACAGGAGAGATCACTTTCTGGTCTAGCAATGAAAGTAGGACTGGGACTAGAAAGAGCTTATATTCAGGCATAACTGGAAATTAGGTAATAATAGTTATAAACATAGGATATTACGGGAGAAAGAGATGCTTTTGGTTTTATCCGAGAAGGACCTTTTATTCCCTCGGCTATTGATACTGAGGCTAGAAAGTACTCACTCCCACTCGCTGGCAGGACGAAGGAAGAGAAGAGTGCTTAGGAAGGGGTTAGAAAGAGCTTAGAAAGGATTCTATTAGGACTGCCTTAATTAAAAAGGGGGGCTTAAACCAGGATGGCTAGGACCTGTCACTGCAACAGAACTCCCAGGGGCACTCCAAAAGGCTTATGGGGTTTACGACTTAGAAGTAGAAGCACTAGGAACTGCTATTGGATAAGATTACCTATTTTTTGAAAGTGGATTGGCTGTAACATAATTCTCAATAAAACTCTCATCGAAAAGGAATGAAAGGGGCGATCGAGAATTCATCAAATGCTTTCGTGGTATGCCTTATCCCATAAATCAGGCATGCCCAACTAGACAAGAAGTTTGGTGGGGAAATTTCTTTACAGGAGGAGAGAGGTATAAAGTATAAAGTATATTGATCGAGCTAGATCTAAAGGCTCCTTTCCTATTGAAAGGGAAAGCCAATCTTAGAACGACTCTTATAGCCCTTTTTTTAATTCCAGCTCTTTCAAAACCTTTTGGCGCAGGTTTCTCGATCAACTAACTGACTTGAAGAAAGACTTAGAAGAGCATGGATGAAAAGAAGTTATTTATATAAGATAAGGCTTTTTTGTCGCTCTTGTACTAATCTATGTGTAGAATGAAGACAAACATAATCTCGACTTTTTAGGTATAAAAATTGAATTGAATTTCATGCCAATAGGGCTAGGCTTCTTTCGCCTGAGGAAAGGAAAGTGCGAGGCGTCTGGTCTGTGACTTATTCACATAAGGCCATAGCAAATCGTTCTACGCTACGATCTGATCGTTTATCTTAGCACAGAGATGGGCAAAGATACTTATTCCTTTTATACCTTGAAAAACAACCGTAAACGAAACCCTCTTTCGCGCAAACAACGTATTTAGCGCATCTAGGATTAAGACTAAGGGCTATTCCATTATTCAATTTTGATCTATAAAAAATTTCTTCATAAGCAAATCACGGATACTGAACTCTTTTTCGGCCTGTATAGGGGCGTAGCGAAATGAATATCTCTGTTAACAGTGAAAACGGCAAAAAGACCCCCACCCCAATCCTGAGGGGTAAAAAGACTGTTGCGAAAGATACTATTCCATTCTTCCGGCGAGCACAGCTTTCTCGAAGATGTACTTGATTGGATTTCTTTTTGAGATCAACCAAGTTGTAAAGCACAACATATATTGCCTTAGTCGATGAGCCGCCCAGGCTAGAGCGCAACAGGTCCTTTCAACTGTGGAGTAATTGACCTCATAATATGAGAACTTCTTGCTTAGGTAAGAAATGGCCTGTTCTTTCCTCCCAGATTCATCATGCTGTCCCAACACGCAGCCCATAGATCTCTCTAATACGTAGAGGTAGAGGAGTCTTTTGGAACTTTTTTGGCTGATGGTTCGCTTCGGGTGACTCGAGGAGCAACCGTCGATGTAGGCAATTTATAGAATCTTCTCTTTGGATGGCTTGATGTCGATGCATAATGGCTTGCTTTGACGAATCGAATCTTCTGAGGCCTCGTTGATCGGGTTGGAATCTGAAATTGAACGGAGCACTAAATGTTAGTTGTGGAAATTGTTAGTTTTTTATTTCGAATAAGAAAGATGAATAAGGTGCGTAGCCTTTGGAGGAACTCTAGCCTCAGCAGGAATTAATGGAGGAGGTGGTGGAACCCTCGTGGCTTCTGGATCGCTGGAGGAAGAGGCAGTTCGAACTCCTTCTTCGATCTGAGTCTGTGGCTCAGTTGTTGAAGAAGTTGCAGCAGCAGTTAGTTGAACAGTTGTTACTTCAGTGCCAACTCTTTCCGTGCTCAGTTGTTGGGATTCTAGCCACCCCCTCAGGGAGCTATGGCTCAGTTCCTACCGGAGATAGTTGAGGAGCCACAGGAAGTGGTTCGATTTCTACTTCTGGCATTACTGGTTCCTGCAAAATAAAAGCAGACATTCTTTTTTCGAATAGGAAAAGAAAGAGATAAGAAAATAAAATGAAGTTGTATTCGAAGGGTTGCCTCTCTGTTTGTTGCTGAGTGAAGTTTCGGGTCAACTTCAGTATTGGTTCTTCCTGACTAGGGGGACTTCTTCAAGCTCAGTCTCTTCACTGTCACTTTCTTCCTGGAATCGCTGCATAAGTTTTTCTAAACAGCGTCGAGTGAAGATTTGTTTCGGTAGTGTAGTTTCTGAAAAAGGCACCTTCTCGATTTCTTTTGACTGAGACTTAGAGACTGAGGTTTACAGAGGACCCTTTGTCGATGGCTCTCTGAAGCTGATACCTTTGGCTACAGCACCCTGTGTGGACTTGGTTATTTGCAAGGGTTGTGACTCAGAGAAGTTTTCTTCAACATCTGAGATTTCATCAATCGAAAAGAATACTTAGTAAAATTTCAATCAGTGGGGCGGAAAGAATTCTTAAAATAGAAGCGCTTTGCCCCTTGTCTAGATTTCTTAGGGATGGGAGCTGGATAACTTAATTGGTTCGAAGGCCTTTTCCCTTTCCTGACACTAGTTACTTGAGAAAGCTTTGCTATGAAGTGATCTCTGGCTGGTAAAAGATTGGAGGAAATGCCACTCCAGAAATTCTCCCACCAAGCTTGACAAGCAGACTGGATGACTGGCTTCCATCGGGCATGATACACTCTCTTGATTTCTTGGAAATTATTGAAGTACACGTCCCGTGCCCGTTCTAGTTGATCCAATCCCTTGATCTTGATGGATCTTGAATGTCATGGCTGGTTGAGAGTCTGATAGAAAGGAACAGGAATACATTTTATTTGGCCTATTTTTCTGGCAAATTTATTCGGAGAGTCAGGCTCGAGGCAAACGAAGTTTATCAAGTATACTAGCAAGTCTCGAGCCACCAGAAAGTCCTTCCATATATCTTGTTTCTCTTCACTTTGATCAGCACAAGTTGTCTGAACCAGTCTGCACCAAAAAGCCTATCATAGAAAGGAGTCCACTCATGTTTTTCCCTCTTCCTGTTAAAATCTACTAAGTGAAGGAAACATTTGATTTGAAAAATCTTATCTTTTTGTTAGGGCAGATTGGCCATAGGAGTAGAAGTGCTCGCTTTCCAAGACGGCAAGATCGGGTGTTGTGCGAGCAGCTATCTTTGGAAAGTACGTCTGAGCCCAAAGCTGTACGAGTCAAAGAGGACCGCTTACGGTGGCGTCCA